TTATAAAAAAAGAATCTGTTTTATTTGACCGAGAGGGCCAAGAAACTAAAAAACGATTAATTGTAAAAACAAATAAAGATATATAGAAAAAAAAAAAAAAAAAGAAACAAAGGGAAAGTTCTTATTCGAAGCGCCTCGTGATCGTCAACCAATTCTGTGCTTCAATATAATTACCAGGAGTAAGCGTTATAGCCTGTTTCCAATACTCAGCGGCTTGAGCGAACCAAGCCTCCGCCATTTCAGAATCTCCTTGTTGAATGGCCTGTTCTCCACGGTCGGAATAGGCGGGTCAATTCCCTCCCTGAGAACCGTACTTGAGAGTTTCCTACCTCATACGGCTCGACAACCAACTCTTTTGTTTTGGTGTACCAGTTTTTTAACTTTTTGAATGTTTAATTGAATGAGATTTCTTATAGATATTTGGTTTTTCTTGGATTAAACAAAAGAGAGTAATTACATGAGTTTCAAACTTTCATTTTGATTTAATTAATATATTAATTAATATAATAAGTTTTATCTTTTCTCCTACCTTCAGAAAAAAAAGTCATGTCCACTGTTATTAGATATTAGAATTTTCTGAAAGGTAACTATCCCGCTTTCAGATAAAAATTTATATAGAATCTTTGAAAAAGACTTTTTTTCATACTTCATAAAAAATACAAAAGAAAAAGACTTACTGTCTTTAGGATCTGATGCTACACCGCTGCTCAATACCTTAGGGGATCGACTCTATTACATAAGTAGATTCCTAAGATTTATCTCATATTATGATATAAATAAACAGCTTTTGTTGTATCGGTCCAAAACCTTTCCAATTGATCTTTACGGTGCTTCCTCTATCAATTAAATCTTTTTTTATCCATAGAAAGAAAGTATTTAGGCATATCTAGTCTTCACTTCATATTTCGACCTATGAAGTTTATTTATTTGCTACAGCTGATAAAAAATCGTTTTGGACGATGCTTATGTAGAAAGCCCTTTTTTTTTTTTTTCTAGTATTTAATTGACTAGCTGTTCGTTATTTTATTTCTATAGTGGAGATAGTCGCACGTAATGACAGATCACAGCCATATTATTAAAAGCTTGTGGTAAAAAGGGGTTTCGTTCTAATGCCCGAAAATAATATTCTAAAGCTTTGGTATGTTCCCCATTACTTGTGTGGATAAGGCCTATATTATAGAGTATATAACTTCGATCATAGGGGTCAATTTCTAGTCGCATAGCTTCATAATAATTCTGTAATGCTTCCGCATAATTTCCTTCAGATTGAGCCGACATCCGTTACGGTCGTCATTCGCTTTAACGAATTCTCCGTTTCAGAACCGTATGTGAGATTTTCATCTCATACGGCTCCTCCTTTTAAGTGCATAATGCAAATAATATATGGAAAAAAGTGATGTCATTATGAACTAAGCGGGGCTAATGTTTTTACAAGAAATCCCTAGCCAACCTTCTTGCAAAAGATCTTTTCTTACTACCAAGTGGGTTCATGCTAGATAAAAATAAAAAAGTAAACTCTAAAAATTTCTTTGTTCTCAACGCCCCTAAATTTCCAGGAATTAGTCACTTCAACAGTCTTCAATGGTTATACGGGTATCCAAAGTACGAACGAGATGGATGTTTATTGTTCCAACCATTTTAATTGGTCCCAATCCCAAAGAAGAAGAAGAAAGGGAATCATTTTGAAGAAAGTTTTTGTGTTGTTGATTTCTCGGCGTAGTGCTTCTTCCCCTATGCCTCCTATTCGTATATTGTATTAGTGTAGTAGGATGGATCTCTAATACGGGGAACCATAGGTAAAAACCTTTTGCTCAATACTATAATTCACAATTGAAGTATCTAAGGCTGCATTAATCGTGGATACATGACAGAAGGGATTGCTTTTTTTATATTCTAAACGTCACCTTCAAAAGCGTAGATTTTTTTTTCAATACTTATTTTTCTTTCTATTCCAAATCGGCGAGAAATAAAAAAAATAATGATAATCAAATCGCACCATCTCTGTAATAAGTAAATGCCTCTTTTTCTCCGGAAGTTGTCGGAATGACTCGTAATAAGATATCGGCTACAATTGTAAAGGTTTTATCAATAAAATTTCTATTTATACGCGATCTTGGCATAGGTAGTAATCCATTATATAACTCTTTTGATTTCGTTTACCTTTTCTTTTGTAAGAAAATTTTCTCACAAACAAAGGAATTGTATAGTACGAACTAACATAAAAGCGGACTCATAAAAAAAACCTTCTATCTACTTCCAATTCCAATTTTTCCGGTCAAAAAAAGTATCTATTAACCATAATCTAAAAAACGATGAATAACTCGCTATTCACCCCGGTACTCAGTCATAATCCTGATGTCGGAGAGATGGCCGAGTGGTTGAAGGCGTAACATTGGAACTGTTATGTAGACTTTTGTTTACCGAGGGTTCGAATCCCTCTCTTTCCTTACTTTCAACTAATTCACCAATCGTACGTGATTGACCACAATGTATCAAATAAAATAAAAAAGAATAGATATAAAATCTACCTTGTTTTAATTTTAAAATAGATTCTCTATTCCTAATTTTTTTGATATGGAAAATACTGGGAAGAGCAAACAAGGGACCCAAATCTCCCTACCAATCTATGATACATGAATAGGAAAAAGATTCCCCGACAAAATCCCTTACCTTGTGCCTTTTTATTTTTAATAAAAAACGAGGACAAAGGGGAGTTGTCCGAACTCTTGTTTTTAGTTATTTTTTTTACTTAAGTTAGGTTTATTAAGTCTGTCGAGAGTAATATTCTACGACAAGCAATTCATTTATTTTCAAACCGACGCATTTCCTATCTATTATTTGATTGACTAACCCTTCATATTGGAATGTGTGAAGAGTCAGATGGTTTGGCAATTCCTCAGGGGCAGATGAATCAAGAAGATTTTGAACTAAAGTTCTAGAGTTTTGTTCATCCTTCACTGTAATAATATCTCGGGGTTTGCAGCGATAACTTGGTATATCAACTATACGACCATTAACTAAAATATGTCCATGGTTAACTAATTGGCGCGCTTGAGGAATAGTCAAAGCCATACCCAATCGAAAAAGGATGTTATCCAAACGCATTTCAAGTAATTGTAGTAAAACTTGACCTGTTGACCCCTTGGCTTTTCCGGCGATACGAACATATTTAAGTAATTGGCGTTCTGTAAGACCATAATGAAAACGCAATTTTTGTTTTTCTTCTAAACGAATACGATATTGAGATTTTTTTCCGGAGCGTGATTGGTTTCTAAGATCGCTTCCTGCCTTAGGCCTTTTACTAGTTAGTCCCGGTAAAGCCCCCAGACGGCGTATTTTTTTAAAACGAGGCCCTCGGTAACGTGACATAAAGACTCCTTTTTTATTTAAATTGTACAAAACTAAACAAAATTAAAACTGAACTAAATGATAAATGACGTGAAATCCACTCCAATAAACTATTGTAATACAAAGAGTAAGAAGATATATTCTCTCAATATACAGATTTTTTTTATTGTATATACAATATATATAAATCAAATAAATCACAAAAATTTTTCTTTATTTTATTTATTTATTTTGCAAAGATCTAACTCTTTTACCCAATATATCTTCCTATATGGAAGTTTATATGACATAATATAAATGGAGTGGTAACTCTTGGAAAAAGGTGAAAGAAGTCTTTTTAATCTTCTTTGATTTTGAAAGTACATTAAAAACCATGTAAAAAAACGAAAAAATATGGAAAAGCCGGCTATCGGAATCGAACCGATGACCATCGCATTACAAATGCGATGCTCTAACCTCTGAGCTAAGCGGGCTCAAAAAAATAGTGACTATCATTAAATAAATAAAACATAACCTTAATTAATAGAATATAGCAGTATAGCGACTTTCTAATTTTAATTTTCTTAGTTTCTAAATAAGAAAATCTTAATTAGATCAGAAATCTTTTTTTTTTAAGTTAAATGATATCTGATTTGAAATTCTTGTTTTTTTTGTTATAACCTCATGCTATTATTATTATTTTATACTTTTTTTTTTTCTTTTTATTTCTAATACTATAGAATTAATATTCGAATATAATTTTTTATAATTATTCAAATTTAAAATCTACGAAGTAGACTTAAAATCTTTTTCCATTGCACATTGTAGAATTCTAAGTTTTAATAATAATTATAAATTTCTTTTCATGAAAGTAAAAAAAAAGAATCGACCGTTCGACTATTTCTTAAAATTTAAGACAAATATGAGAAAAAGAAGAACATATATATGTTATGTAATATATAACCATATTGAATTGCAAATACAAAAATGATAGAATCTTTGTTGATTAGACTAAATCAACATGGGTGGGGCTCACAAAAATTAAAGAAGATACCAAAGAAATAAGTATCTATATGTAATGAATTCCAAGGTTTCGGCATAAGAAAAAGTGGAAAGACATCATAATGAGATCCTAATAAAAAAGGGGGATATGGCGGAATTGGTAGACGCTACGGACTTAATTGGATTGAGCCTTGGTATGGAAACCTACTAAGTGATAACTTTCAAATTCAGAGAAACCCTGGAATTAACAATGGGCAATCCTGAGCCAAATCCTTGTTTACGCGAACAAACCGGAGTTTAGAAAGCGAGAAAAAAGGGATAGGTGCAGAGACTCAATGGAAGCTGTTCTAACAAATGAAGTTCACTACCTTGTGTTGATAAAGGAATCCTTCGATCGCAACTTCAAATCAAAAAGGATGAAGGAGAAAAGCCTATATTGTCTAAATATAGGTAACACAAAACGATCTCAAAAATGACGACCTGAATCTCGATTTCTCTTTTTTTATAAACAAAATAGAAATGTTGTTAATCAATTCGAAGTTTAAGAAAAAATCAAATATTCATTGATCAAATGATTCACTTCATACATAGTCTGATAGATCCTTGGTGGAACTTATTAATCGGACGAGAATAAAGATAGAGTCCCATTCTACATGTCAATACTGACAACA